ATACACTTAATAAATTTCTTTATTACCTAGAATATCAAAAATTCTTATACATAAATACTCAAGTGTAAAAAAGATAAGCTAAATAAGCTAATGGGTTCATACCCCACTTATAAAGGTTAAATTCCTTTTCTTTTTAATAAAACAAATAAATAAAATTATATTTTATTCTACTCTAATCATAAGGTCAATTATAGCTATCTCAGGTACCTCATGATTAACAATTTGAATTGGCTTAGAAATAAATTTATTAAGAATTATACCTATCATAAAAGATAAACTAAAATCTACCTCTGAAGCAATAATCAAATATTTTATAGTCCAAGCTATAGCTTCTACTATCCTTTTATTTTCAATTTTAATATTCCAATTAGCCAGGACCAAGATAATAAGAGCCTCTACTTACTTTATTTTGAACTCAGCTTTATTTATAAAAATAGGAGCGGCCCCCCTTCATTTCTGATACCCAGAAGTTCTGAGAGGCTTATCCTGAAAAAATAATTTTATTATATTAACCTGACAAAAAATTGCCCCTATACTAATTATCATTAATACCTCATTTTCAATCCTGTTTATTTCCCTATTCATTGTTTTTTCAGCCTTATTAGGAAGCCTGCAAGGATTTAACCAGATTTGTCTACGTAAAATTCTAGCCTATTCATCTATTAACCATATTGGATGAATGCTAGCATCATTTTTATGCACCCACACAATTTGATTATTTTATTACCTTATTTATACTTTAATTAATATAAATATCATTATTATCCTGCAAAAAATAAATATTTTCTATATAAACCAAATTAACAAATTATTTTCTTTTAATTTAAAAATAAAAATAATGTATATATTAAATTTTTTATCCTTAAGAGGTCTCCCCCCGTTTTTAGGTTTTATCCCTAAGTGGCTAGTAGTCAATTTTTTAATCATAAATAATTTCCTAAGACTATCCTTAATCCTAATTATTTTTACACTTTTAGCTTTATTTATATACTTTCGAATTACATTTTCTACTTTTTCATTTTTCTATAGAAAGAATATTTTAAACTACAAAAATAAAATTAGATACACAATTTTTTTTATTAATTTTTTGGCTTTAAGAGGTAGTTTTATCCAAATTCTTTCAATTAATATAATTTAAAAATTTAAGTTAATAAAACTATTGACCTTCAAAGTCAAAAATAGAGAATTTTTCTAATTTTTAAACTATAAAAACCCTTTATCTTTAAACTTGCAATTTAATATCTTTTTTAGACTATATAGTTTGGTAAAAGAAACTCACTTCATAAATAAATTTACAATTTATCGCCTATTTTCAGCCATTTTACCGAATAAATGACTCTACTCAACAAACCATAAAGATATCGGAACTTTATATTTTATTTTTGGAGCCTGATCTGGAGCAGTAGGAACTTCCTTAAGAATACTTATTCGAATAGAATTAGGAAACCCAGGAAGCCTAATTGGAGATGACCAAATCTACAATACTATTGTCACCGCCCATGCTTTCATTATAATTTTTTTTATAGTGATACCAATTATAATTGGGGGTTTCGGAAACTGACTTGTCCCCTTAATATTAGCAGCCCCCGACATAGCCTTTCCTCGACTTAACAATATAAGATTTTGATTGCTCCCGCCTTCACTTACTCTATTAATCACAAGAAGAATTATCGGGAAAGGAGCTGGGACCGGGTGAACTGTTTACCCTCCCCTGTCCTCAAACTTAGCCCATGAAGGTGCCTCTGTGGATTTTGCAATCTTTAGACTCCACATAGCCGGGATTTCCTCAATTCTTGGGGCTATAAACTTTATTTCAACAGTTCTTAATATAAAACCCACAGGAATAAAATTAGAACAAATACCTTTATTTGTTTGGGCAGTAAAAATCACAGCCATTCTTTTACTTCTTTCACTTCCTGTATTAGCAGGGGCCATCACTATACTTCTAACAGACCGAAATATCAATACTTCATTTTTTGATCCTGCAGGAGGAGGAGACCCTATTTTATATCAACACCTATTTTGATTTTTTGGGCATCCTGAAGTCTATATTTTAATCTTACCAGGATTCGGTATAATCTCCCATATTATTAACCAAGAAAGAGGTAAAAAAGAAGCTTTTGGAGTCTTAGGAATAATCTACGCTATAATAGCAATTGGGTTATTAGGGTTTGTTGTATGAGCTCACCATATATTTACAGTAGGGATAGATGTAGACACTCGTGCTTACTTTACTTCAGCTACAATAATTATTGCAGTACCTACCGGTATTAAAATTTTTAGATGGCTAGCTACCTTCCATGGAGCTTGAATTACATTTAACCCAACAACTCTGTGAACCCTAGGATTTATTTTCCTATTCACAATAGGAGGGCTAACCGGAGTAGTCCTGGCTAATTCTTCTATTGATATCGTTCTTCATGACACTTATTATGTAGTAGCCCATTTCCACTACGTCTTATCTATAGGAGCTGTATTTGCAATCTTAGCAGGAATTATCCAATGATTCCCTTTATTCACTGGATTAACTTTAAATAATAAATATTTAAAGACTCAATTTTTTACTATATTCGTAGGAGTCAATTTAACCTTTTTCCCCCAACATTTTTTAGGATTAAGAGGAATGCCTCGACGATACTCTGATTACCCAGATGCATACTATATATGAAATATAATCTCCTCAATCGGAAGATTAATCTCATTGATTAGAATTATCTACTTTATTTTTATTATTTGAGAAGCCTTCTGTGTGCAACGAATAAATTTATCTGCTTACAACTTAACGACATCCTTGGAATGGTTGCAAGCAACCCCTCCGTTTGATCATAGCTATGACGAGCTACCTTCAATAATTGAAAAATTCTAAAATGGCAGATTAGTGCATTGGAATTAAACCCCAAATATAAAGTTTACACTTTTTTTAGAAATTGCAACATGAAAAAATCTTTTACTCCAAGATAGGGCTTCTCCATTAATAGAACAATTAATATTTTTCCATGACCATACCTTAATAATTTTAGTAATTATCACTATCTTAGTCGGACATATACTAATTTCAATATTCTTCAATAAATTTACCCACCGGTTTCTTTTGGACGGGCAAATAATCGAAATAATCTGAACAATTCTACCAGCAATTATTCTAATCATAATTGCTCTCCCATCTCTTCGACTTTTATACATTTTAGATGAAAATTTTAACCCTATAATCTCAATCAAAACAATCGGACACCAATGATATTGATCTTACGAATACTCAGATTATAAAAATTTAGAATTTGATTCTTACATAATCCCCTCTAATGAATTAAATAAATCTAATTTTCGAGTTCTTGACGTCGATAATCGAATAATTATCCCTTTCAACTGTCAAATTCGAATAATTGTCACATCAGCGGATGTAATTCATTCTTGGACAATCCCTTCATTAGGCGTGAAGATTGACGGAACCCCTGGTCGACTTAATCAAACTAATTTCAATACAAACCGAACTGGACTATTCTTTGGTCAATGCTCTGAAATCTGTGGAGCAAACCATAGATTTATACCAATCGTAATCGAAAGAATTTCTCCGAAATTCTTCCTTAAATGAATTAAAAATAATTCATTAAATAGCTGAAAGCAAGCACTGGTCTCTTAAACCAATCTATAGTAAATTAGCGATTACTTTTAATGAAAAATTTAGTTAAACCTATAACGTTAGCTTGTCAAGCTAAAATTATTATTAAATAATAATTTTTAATTCCTCAAATAGCTCCAATCAATTGATTATGCTTATATTTCTTCTTTTTCTTCTTTTTTATACTTTGTATTATTATCAACTATTATATTTTTATATATCCCCCAAAAAATCAAATAAAATCTAGTAAAAAAATTACCTTTAATTGAAAATGATAAATTTATTCTCAACATTTGAACCATCCACTATAATTTTTTCACTAAACTGAACAAGCTCCCTACTAATAATTCTTTTTATCCCCCCTATATATTGGTTAATCCCCTCACGAATCTCTATAATATGAATTTTAATAAATTCTATTCTTCATAAAGAATTTAAAGTTCTAATTAAATCTCCAATATTCAAAGGAAGAACAATCTTCTTTACTAGTTTATTTGCATTCATTATACTTAATAATTTTTTAGGATTATTCCCATATATTTTCACTTCATCCAGTCATCTAAGATTTGGGCTTACTTTAAGATTTCCTCTTTGAATAGCTTTTATAATTTTTGGATGATGAAAAAATACTACTCATATATTTGCCCATTTAACCCCTCAAAATGCCCCTACAGTACTATTGCCATTTTTAGTTATCATTGAAACAATCAGAAGAATTATTCGTCCAGGAACTTTGGCTATTCGATTGACAGCTAATATAATCGCAGGACACTTATTAGTAACTCTAATAGGAAATTCGGGTTCCTCATTATCCACAAGACTTTTAATAATCTTAATTTTTAGGCAAATCTTATTACTAATTTTAGAATCCGCCGTTTCTATCATTCAATCTTATGTATTCTCAATTCTATCAACCCTTTATTCTAGAGAAGTAGTTTAACTTTAATGATAGTACATAAAAATCATCCATTCCATCTAGTGGACCAAAGCCCATGACCCTTACTTGGATCAATAAGATTATTTTCTATAATAATAGGGTTAGTTAAATGATTTCATCTTCATGAAAGTAACCTAATACTTTTAAGATTTATCACTAATCTAATAATTATATACCAATGATGACGAGACGTAGTACGAGAAAGAACTCACCAAGGACTCCATACTTTAAAAGTAACCTTAGGATTACGCTGAGGAATAATCCTATTCATCACCTCTGAAGTATTTTTCTTCTTAGCTTTTTTTTGAGCCTTCTTTCATGCTAGATTAACTCCAAGAATTGAGTTAGGAATAAACTGACCCCCAAAAGAAATTAATCCCTTTAACCCTCTAGAAATTCCTTTACTAAATACTATAATCCTTTTATCATCAGGAATTTCCATTTCATGGTCCCACCATGCAATCATAGAAAACAACTATATACAAAGAAGACAAAGATTAGCTCTTACTGTAATTTTAGGATTTATTTTTACCTTATTACAAGGATTTGAGTACCTAGAAGCTCCTTTCACTATCTCAGATAGTGTCTATGGGTCAACCTTTTTTATAACCACAGGATTACACGGGTTACACGTAATTATTGGATCAACCTTTCTTACAGTCTGCTTCATACGACTATATTTAAATCATTTTTCTTCCAACCATCATTTTGGGTTCGAGGCAGCTGCCTGATACTGACACTTTGTAGATGTCGTTTGACTTTTTCTTTATATCTCAATTTATTGATGAGGCAGATAAACTAAATTTATATAGTATAATCATTACATTTGACTTCCAATCAAAAAATCTAGAAACCTAGTATAAATAATTATATTCATTATATTCCAAAGAATCATAATTTTTACTTTAATCTGTATCTTAACAGTAATCCTAAATTTAGTATCAAAAAAGACCTTTAATGACCGAGAAAAAAATAGACCATTTGAATGTGGGTTTGACCCTAAAAATTTAGCTCGACTCCCATTTTCTTTACAATTCTTCTTAATCACAGTTATCTTTGTAATTTTTGATGTAGAATTAACCCTATTATTACCTATAATCTTAGTAATTAAAATTTCAAATTGGGCAAACTTTTCACTCACTTTTAACCTGTTTATTTTAGTCCTTTTATTAGGGCTTTTCCATGAACAAAATCAAGGATCCCTAAATTGAGTAAAATAAGGATAATAGTTAAATTTATAACGTTTAAGTTGCATTTAAAAATTATTGAACAAAATTTATCTTAAATAAGAAGCAAAAAAATTGCATTTAGTTTCGACCTAAAAATTTGATTTTAAAAATCCTTATTTTTAATTGAAACCAAAAAAGAGGTAAATCACTGTTAATGATTAAATTGAGCTAACTCCAATTAAAAAGCTAAGAAATCTCAAAAGAGAGCTTCTAACTCACTTTTAAGCGGCCCCCCCCGTTTTTAGCTTTATTCATATAGTTTAATAAAACCTTACATTTTCATTGTAAAATTGGGCTATAGCCCTATGAATATCTAAAGATAAACTATCTCCTCAGCAGTTTCAAGGCTGCGCTCTATATAAGCTATTTAGATAAATGAATAAACTCAGAGACAAAACTAAAGCTAAACTAGTAAATATTAAAATTTTAATATGGTTTTTAGAAAGTTTCTGAGAGATTTGGGTTAATAGTTTTAAATTCAAAAATAAATTTTTTCTCCCGTAGTATTCAAGTCACCCTGAATCAATACTTTTGAAACCTCTTTTACCTATATTCAAAAAATATAGGTTTAAGCCAAAAGTTGATAAAATAGGGAGATTCCATATATTCGCAGAAAAGGAAGAAAATACAATAAATTTAAGAGATTTGGCGGCATATCTTAGCTTTATTTGAGAAGTCTCGTATCCTAATAAAGTCCCAAATAAAATTATAAAAATAGTCATTCATTTTATTGAAACGGGTATAGAAAGGAACAAAGGGGTATCAAGTAAAACCCAAGACAGAACCCTCCCTTTAATAATGACCAAAATTACTAATCCTATTATTCCTTTGAGTATAATTTTATTATTATTGTCTGAAAATCTTCTTAACGAAAGAAGATTCAAATCCCCTCAAAAAAGATAGTAAGACAGACGGATAGAATAAGAAACTGTTAAACCTACTGATACAAAAAATAAGGAATACACAAATACTCCTGGTAAATTAAAAGATAAAAATTCAGCAATTAAATCCTTAGAATAAAACCCTGATAAAAAGGGCAGCCCACATAAGGCAAAATTAGAAATATTTATACAAACACAAGTTAAAGGTATAAAATAAGGAATTCCCCCTATAAATCGAATATCTTGGTGATTACCTAAATTATGGATAATTGCTCCCGCGCATATAAATAATAAAGCTTTAAATAAAGCATGAATCAAAAGATGAAAAATAGCTAATTTGATTCTACCCATACAAATAATAATAATTATTATCCCTAATTGACTCAAAGTCGATAATGCAATAATTTTTTTCAAATCAAATTCGAAATTAGCTCCAAGCCCTGCTATAAATATAGTTAAGAGAGACAGATAGAGTAAGAAAGTCATTATAAGAGGAGAAAACCCTTCTCTAGCACGGATCAATAAATAAACTCCAGCAGTTACTAAAGTTGAGGAATGCACCAAAGAAGACACAGGGGTAGGAGCAGCTATGGCAGCAGGCAACCAAGAAGAAAAAGGGATTTGGGCACTTTTGGTAATAGCCGCCAAAATAATAAAACTAGTAATATATACTATAATCTTGTTTTCTTGAAAAATTCTAACAATGGACAAATTTCAAGTTCCTAGTCTTATTATCCAAGCAACTCTTATTAAAAGCGCGGCATCTCCAACACGATTGGATAAAGCTGTTAGTATCCCAGCATTATAAGACTTGATATTTTGGTAATACACAACTAAAGCATAAGAGACTAGTCCGAGCCCATCTCAACCTAACAAAATTCTAATTAAGTTCGGACTGAAAATTATTATCAATATAGAAAAAATAAAAAGAAGTATCAGAACCACAAATCGTTTTAAATTTTTATCACCAAATATGTACTCTTTTGTATATTTTAAAATTATAGAAGAAATGAATAAAACAAAACTACTAAATAAAAGTGATAATCAGTCAAATAGTATAATAAATGATAAAGAGGCAGAATTCAAAGTAAGAACACTGAATTCCAAGAAGTACTCACAGCCAATAGTCAAAAAAATTCCAGTAAATAAAAATAAGAATAAAGAAAGACTTAACAATAAATAAAAAGAGACAAACAAAAAAATTACTTAAAGAAAAATTTTTCATCATTAATTCCACAAATTAATATTTTTATTAAACTATTTAAGTAAACTCATAAAGAAACTAATTCGGATTTTAAAAATAAAATATTTAAAGGAACCCAATGTAAAAATACTAAAAGGTACTCTCGGTTATTAATTTGATTAAACGTATAAATTCCCGAATAAAATTTTCCATGCTGGGTATAAGAATAAAGAAATAAAGAATACACAGCACTATAAAACACTATAAAAAATAAACAAATTATAGATAATTTTCTATAAACAGAAAGAGAGTTAATTAGTAAAATTTCGCCTAACAAATTCAGAGATGGGGGAGCCGCTATATTCGAGGAACACAATAAGAATCACCATAAAGCTAAACTGGGGGTAATATTTATTATTCCTTTATTCAAATAAATTCTTCGACTATGAGAACGTTCGTAAAAAAAATTAGCTAGACAAAAAAGACCAGAAGAACAAAGCCCATGACCCACTATTAAAACTAAAGATCCCCAGAATCCCCATAAATTTATAGTTATAATCCCAGCTAAAGCTAACCCTATATGAGCCACAGATGAGTAAGCAATTAATATCTTCATATCTCTTTGACGTAAACAAATCATAGAAATCATCATACCCCCAATTAAAGAAATTACAATAATAATTAAATTAATCTGTATCCCAATTTCTATAAAAATTTTTATTGTTCGAAGTAACCCATACCCCCCAAGCTTTAATATGACCCCTGCTAAGATCATTGATCCTGAAATAGGGGCTTCTACATGAGCCTTGGGTAGTCATAGATGAATTATATATATAGGGATTTTAACAAAAAACACAAAATTTAAACAAAAATACAAAAATACTCTATTAGAAAAATTAAAAAAATAAAAATCTAAAGAAAAAGAATTTCTATAAATATAAGCTAAAGCTCTTATTATAGGAAGAGAAACCAATAAAGTATAAAACAATAAATAAACCCCAGCAGAAATACGCTCAGGTTGATTCCCCCAACCAATAATCAAAAAAAGAGTCGGAATCAATCTTATCTCAAAAAAGATATAAAAAATAAATAAATTTAAAGAACTAAAAGTCAAATACAAACTTAATATTAAAAAAATAATTAAACACAAGAATAATTCTCAGTAAGAATTTTCTTTAAATAAATTTTCTCTGGCTAAAATTATTAAAGCACAAATTCAGAATCTTAGTAAAATCAAAGTAAAAGATAATAAATCTAGTCCTAGAAAATAAGAAATAGACAATACTCTAAAATTAAAACTTAATTTTATTACTATAATAAAACTAAAGATAAAAAATATACTTAAAATAAATCAAAAATTAGTTAAAAAAACTAAAGGAATCAAAAAAATTAGACCTATAATTATTATCATAAATTATCCAACAATAAGATTTTATCTCTACCTTGGGCTCGAGATATTAAAATTAATAGAGAAAGCCCTAAAGCCCCTTCACATACTCTTATTGATAGAAAAAATATAGACAAAAAATATTCGAAATCAAAATAAGTAAGATTAGAAAGAAGGCTTACAAACAAAGATAAAACTACAAACTCTAAGCTCAAAAGTATCAAAAGAAAATGATGATTTTTTATAATAAAAGTAAAAATTCCAGATAAAAATAATAAAACCAAAAAATAAGAATAAAATATTAGCATTGTTTTAATAATTTAATAAAAATATTGGTCTTGTAAACCAAAAATAAGAAGCTTCTTTTAAAACTTCAGGAAAAGAGAATTTCTCTTTCATTAATCTCCAAAATTAATATTTTAATTAAACTATTTCCTGATATCTCAATTTCTTTACTTATCCTAAATTCAATATTTTCAATTATATTTATATTTATAAATCACCCTTTATCTCTTGGGGGAGTACTTTTAGCTCAAACAATTGTGGTATGCTTATTTTCAAGTAAATTCTACTTTAATTACTGATTTAGGTACATTATTTTTTTAATCATAATTGGGGGTATACTGGTTATATTTATTTATATGACTAGATTAGCCTCTAATGAAAAATTTATTATACCTAAATTTATATTAGTCTTTTGATTCATTATAATCTTAATTCTAAGGCTTAGTATAATTTTATCTGATAATTTCTTATCTAATCTAATTTCTTCTTCTAGAGTAAATCTGGAACAAACTATTACTACAAATAATCTTACCTTAAACAAATATTTTAACTACCCGTATATACAAATAATAATTTTTCTAATTTTTTATTTACTAGTAACTTTAATTGCTACAGTTAAGATTATTGATAAAACCCTAGGGACTCTGCGTCAAAAGTAAATGATAAAACTAATCAAAAAAAACCCCTTAATTAAAATTTTTAATTCTTCATTAAATTACCTACCTACCCCATCTAATATTTCTTCTATATGAAATTTCGGGAGATTATTAGGACTTTGTTTAATAATCCAAATTTTAACTGGAATTTTTTTAGCAATACATTATTGTCCTAATGTAGACTTAGCATTTAACAGAGTAGCCCATATTTGTCGTAATGTAAATTACGGATGATTAATTCGAACTTTACATGCAAACGGAGCTTCATTTTTTTTTATTTGCCTTTATATCCATATTGGACGAGGTATCTACTATAGATCCTATTATTTAACAGAAACCTGAATATCCGGGGTAACTATCTTTTTCATAGTAATAGCAACTGCCTTCTTAGGGTATGTATTACCTTGAGGTCAAATATCATTTTGAGGAGCAACTGTCATTACTAATTTAGTATCAGCAATTCCTTATATAGGAAACTCTATTGTCCAATGATTATGAGGAGGATTTGCAGTTGATAACGCAACTTTAACTCGGTTTTTTGCCTTTCATTTTCTATTACCATTTATTGTAGCCGCATTAGTAATAATTCATTTATTATTCCTACACCAAACAGGATCCAACAATCCATTAGGAACAAATAGAAATATGGAAAAAATCCCCTTTCATCCTTACTTTACATTAAAAGACTTAGTAGGGTTCTTAATTATAACCTTTTTATTAACTATTTTAAGATTACAAGCTCCATACTTACTTGGGGATCCTGACAATTTTACCCCAGCAAACCCTCTAGTAACCCCAATTCATATTCAACCCGAATGATATTTTTTATTTGCCTATGCCATTTTACGAAGAATTCCTAACAAATTAGGGGGAGTCATCGCTCTAGTTCTTTCTATTGCAATTTTGTATATCGCTCCTTTTGTAAACAAAAAAAAATACCAAAGTACCCAATTTTACCCTTTAAATAAAATTATATTTTGATCATTATTATCTATTGTGATTCTATTGACATGGATTGGGGCTCGCCCTGTCGAAGATCCATATATTTTAACAGGACAAATTTTAACAGTACTTTACTTCAGCTACTTTGTATTTAACCCCTTAATTTCAAAATTCTGGGATTTCCTAATTTTCAAATATTAGTTAATGAGCTTGTTTAAGCATATATTTTGAAAATATAAGAAAGAGTTTAAATTCTCTATTAACTTATTTACATATTTAATTTATCGGACACAAAATAATTATTTAACCTAATTGTTGTATACCTCGTCAGCTCCAAGATTTTTAAACTAGGTTTGTGCAATTAAACAAAATTCAGAATAAATAATAAAGTGTTTAATTATCGGACACAAAAAAATTGCTTAACTTAATTCTTTGCATTCTACATAAATACAATCAAACACTAAATTTTTTGTGAGAATACATACCGCCAGCAAAAATTAGTCATAGACTTAGATTTAAGGCATATTAATCACCGAACACAAAAAAATTATCAGCCTAAATTTAAAAATAAAAATAAATAAACAAATATTTTTTTTAGGTTAAAATCTATTTTAATTATCGGACACAAAAAAATTAACTATCTAAAATTAATTAAAATAAATAAATTTAACCCTAAATAAAATAAAAATATATTTAATGCTACTGCTAAGTATCTCTTCCATGCTAAATATATAAGCTTATCATATCGGTATCGAGGATACGACCCCCGAACCCAAACTCAAAGAAAGGCTATAAACCCAACTTTTAAAAAAAAAGTAAATCTGTATAAATCAGGCCCTATAAATAAAATTACACAAATGGTTCTTATAAATAAAATTCTTGCATACTCAGCTAAAAATAGTATAGCAAATCCTCCTCTTCTGTATTCAACGTTAAATCCAGATACAAGTTCGGACTCCCCTTCTGCAAAATCAAAAGGAGATCGATTAGTCTCTGCTAATGAAGATACTACTCATATAGCTCTTAAAGGAAACAATATAAACAAAAATCAAATATTTTTTTGGTACTTAAAAAAATCTAATAAATCAAAACTTCCAATTAAAACTAAAAAAGATAAAAAAATTAAAACTAAACTTACCTCATAAGAGATAGTCTGAGCCACAGCTCGCATACTTCCTAATATGGCGTAATTAGAATTTCTTGATCACCCAGCTAGTATGACCGTATACACTCTTAAACTAGAAATACTTAAAAAAAATAAAACAGATATTCTAAAATTTAAATTAAACGAAAAAAAAGGCATACATATTCACAAAAATAAAGCTAAAAATAAATTTATAATAGGAGAAATATAAAATAAAATTAAATTAGCTAAAGAAGGAAATATCTGTTCTTTAGAAAAAAGCTTAATAGCATCACTAAAAGGCTGTAAAAGACCCCCTAAACTAATTTTATTAGGCCCTTTCCGAATATGGATGTACCCTAAAACCTTTCGCTCTATTAAAGTGAAAAATGCCACACTAACCAAAACACAAATAATTAAAATTAAACTTGATATTAATATTAACAATAAATCCTTTAAACTCAAGTATTATTTGTAAATAAAAATTTACTTTTAAAGATTCTAAATCTATTGCACTAATCTGCCAAAATAATAAATTAATGAAATTCCAAATAAAAATTATAAATTAAATACCTAATCCTTTCGTACTAAAGTATATAAATTTTATAGAGATAGAAACCAACCTGGCTCATACCGGTTTAAACTCAGATCATGTAAAATTTTAAAGGTCGAACAGACCTAAACTTCTAGCTGCTGCACCAGAATTTCATTTTAATCCAACATCGAGGTCGCAATCTTTCTTTTCGATTAGAACTCTTAAAAAAATTACGCTGTTATCCCTAAGGTAATTTTATCTTTTAATCTTAATAAAAGGATCAAATATTCATAAATCAATGATTTCTCAAGAAAAAGTTTACTTAATTTTTCAATCACCCCAATTTAATACTAAGTAAGTTAAAATTAATAAATACTAAAAAATTAAAATAAGCCTAATATAAAACTCTATAGGGTCTTCTCGTCTTCAATATATATCTAAGCTTTTTGACTTAAAAATAAAATTCTAAATAATTCTAATAGAGACAGCTGGTTTCTCATTCAACCCTTCATACAAGCTTCTAATTAAGAAACAAATGATTATGCTACCTTTGCACGGTTAAGATACCGCGGCCATTGAACTTTTCATTGGGCAGGTTAGACTTTAAATTTTTTACAGAAAGCCATGTTTTTAATAAACAGGTGAAAGCCCTATTTGCCGAATTCCTTTATTAGACCTAGCGTAATTATCACAACTAAACTATTTTTTTTACTAATTTTATCATTATCACTAAATTCAATAAATTAAAATTTATATTCTAATAAACTACATAAACAAAAATAAAAATTTTATAAAACCCAAAAATAGTTATAAGACACTAATTAAAATAAAAACTGAAAATCCTATTTATTATGAAATTATTATTCACTGTATGGATTTACTTAAAAGCTCATCCCTTTAAGTATAAAATTTTACTATTAAAAAATTAAAAATTAAATTTTTTAATAAAATAAAAATAAAATTAAATTTTTTTCTTAAAAAACTAGATACCCCTAAAATCGAATAGCGTTTCACTTCTATATAAATATCAATAATACTTATTCTACAGTAAAAAATATATTTATATAGCTCTTTTAGATTCGAGAAAATCTAATTAAAAATTTTAAATTAATAAACCCTGATACACAAGGTACAAACTTAAATTCTTCTATTTTATAATTAAATATTTTTTCCTCAATAATAATAAACTATAATAAATAAAAATTTTTTCTTAAAAATAATAAAAATAGAAATCTTTTATTTAAACAAAAATTAACCTAACAATAAAAATAATTTTATCATTTCAAGCTATACTGAATTTACAGTAATCTTTTTAATGTAACTAAAACGCTTTATAAGCTTTAACTTGGCTTCTAGAGGCACCTTCCGGTACCTCTACTTTGTTACGACTTATTTCATTTTAAAATGAAAGCGACGGGCGATATGTACATATCTCAGAGCTAAAATCATTTTAAAAATTTCCTTAAAATTACTATTAAATCCACCTTCAAAATTTCATTTAAAAAATTAATCCATATAAATAAATTTATTGTAACCCATTTCTTCTTACTTAAAAGCTACATCTTGATTTGATTTCTTTCTCCTTAGAATCACGAATATCTATTCTTAAAAAATACTCAACCTACAACGATATGAATACTAATAAAATAAGTGAGGCAAATTGTGGATTATCAATTACAGAACAGGTTCCTCTAAATAGACTAAAATACCGCCATTTTTTCAGTTTTAAAGAATATATCTAATAATAGCCTAGTTTGAAAATTTACTTTTTTAATAATAGGGTATCTAATCCTAGTTTTTTAAAAATTTTCTTAGCTTCACTAACTAATTTTCAAATTTATAAAGACTTAAAATTTCACCTAACAAATCCTCTTATAAACTTTTGGTTTCAACTAACTACCACTAAAATATTTTTATTGCCTAATTTGTGTAACCGCAACTGCTGGCACAAATTTTGTTTAAACTATAAAATTTACTGTTTCTTAATCCCCTAAATTAACAAATCTTACCACTGCAAATCAACGTAAACTCTTTTTTTAAAATTAAATTTTTCTAACTAAATTTTACATAAAAAATAAACTAAAATAAAAATCTTAGGTAAAAATACCTTTAAAAATAGGCGTCTACTAATAACATTTACCGAAAATTTCCCCTACCGCCGAATATACAAATCTCAGTTTCGAGATACCTGAAACTTCAATTTAAATTGTCATCGAAAAATCGCCCATTACTAAAATTATTTCACCTCCCAATGAAAGCAATTTTAGTAAATCCCTTTATCAAGCCAATTTTTACACCCTTCCCTTGAATATAAAACCTAACCTAATAACCCAATTATTCTCACAAAAAAATTTTTTTAAGCACTATGCCTTTTTAGTCCTTAAAAACCTTTTTTTTGATCCAATAAACCCAGTTATGAGTTAACCATAACCGCGATTTTAAGATGCTCCCACAAACTACAAACCACAAATAAAATTGACACCACAGATCCAATCTAAGCATAATCAAGCCTAATTTTTTCTTATTAGAAAATTCTACAAAAAAAGTTTTTTTAAAATTTTTTAAAAATCCAAAAAAAACGAAAATTTTTTTTCTGACAAAAATACATAATCTTTTTTTACCTGCAAAGTCCTCAAATAAAGTAATCTCAATTTCACTTAAACTTAAAGGTTGCAAAAATAACATTTTAAAAAAAAAACTCAATCCGCCGGATTTTCAATATTTTTCCTGCTTTTAGGGTATTATTTAAAGAATTACTTTCTATAAAATACAGATAGATGTGAATATTTACTATTTAGTAAAGGATTTCAGTTATATTAGGAATATTTTTTTTTTTTTTTTTTCATTAAATTTTAATTGCTATATAAATGATATATTTACATGTAACCTATATATACCTTTTATTAATTAATATGGTAAATATATATATATAGTAATGAACTTCCTAAGAATTCCCAGATAATGATGATAAACGATTTATTATTATGTATAATTAGAAACTGTAAAAATCCAGTAGGACGCTATACTAATATTTCACGATCGTATATATCAATAGTCTATAAATTGTAAAAATCATACAGTTTATACATCTCTCCCTAAGGCTTTAATTTCAGTTAATTAGACTAATGTCTAGAAATAATTGAATGATCATATGCTTAGCAATGTAGTTTCTTTTCTACATATGTGAAAGCTTTAATATTTAGATTAAATGGCAATGGCTATTATGCTATGAACTCTTTATATAGAATCGTTTTTGAACTAAAATTTTTTCAATTTGGCCAAGCTATAGTCCGAGGGTTTTTCAGTTTATTTTGGTCAAAATTTCCAAAAAATGACCCCAAATTTTCAAAAATTTTCGTGCAAAAAAATGCAAAAATTTGAAAAAAAAATCGTTTTTTTGAACCCAAAAACAGAAAATTTTATATGAAATTTTGTACAGAAATTTTTTTTTAGTCCTTTTTTCTGTTTCGCCAAAAAAAATTTTTATTTTCAGCCCAAAAATAGATATTTTAAACCAAAATTTCCTCAAATAGAGATATTTCCCCCCGTTTTTCTGTTAGATTCCAGAAAAACCCCTCAAGCCGGGGAATTTCAATTTAATTCATTGATGTTATAAGATAGTCTTTTAGATTAGAATAAAAAATGAGATGCCTGATTGAAAAGGATTATTTTGATAGGATAAATCATGTAGTTTCGCTACTCTCATTAAGCAAAAATTGTAGGTGCAAAAATTAACTTAATTCAAATTTTAGGCGTCTCCCAAACCTAAATTTCAATTAAATTGAATTTTCATCAAAAATTTTTGTTACAAAGCCTCTCCCAAGGCTACCCCTGCCATTTTACCCTCCCCCCTAAATACCTCCTTCAATTAACTAAAATTCAAATTTCAATTTTCAGCCTGATCACCTGGAATAGAAAATTCAGCTTGGCCTGATCCGCTAAGTTGAATTAAATTTGAAAATTAGTTAAACGATAGTAGCAGTCTAAGAATTTTTTTATATTAGCAGACTACCCCCTCCATAAAATATAGATTTGGCTCGGAATGACTCCAAGATTTGGGTTGTTCGAGGCAGAGCTGTATGGATTTGGCTCGGAATGACTCCAAGATTTGGGTTGTTCGAGGCAGAGCTATATGGATTTGGCTCGAGATGACTCCAAAATTTAGTAATAATTAACAAAATAAATTAAACGTAAAATTAACTATTAAATTAATAACCAATTTTTTTGTGTCCGATAAATAAAAGATAAAATTGGCTATTAATTTAATAGTTAATTTTTTTGTGTCCGATAAATAAAAGATAAAATTGGTTATTAATTTAATAGTTAATTTTTTTGTGTCCGATAAATAAAACTCGGGATTAACTATTAAATTAATAGCCAATTTTGTACTTTATTTATTGGATGCAAAATTGGCTATTAATTTAATAGTTAATTTTTTTGTGTCCGATAAATAAAACAATAAGAATTAATTTAATTTTAA